ATTAATTTCCATTCTTAGTTATTCATAATTAATAATACAAAAAAAGAAAAGAATCGAACGTTCAAGTATTGAAAATTACACGAGAAAAATGAGAGGAAGAGGGGCGTATATACTAAATGTGGTATATATCCATCTATATTGAATTGCGGATACAGAAATGATAGAATCATTTCTGATTAGACTAAATATGGGTCTCCGATAGAGCTGAAAAAGGGTAGACAAAAAAATAAGAATTAAAGAAATTGAAGAATAGAATTTAAAGAATAAGGGGATATGGCGAAATTGGTAGACGCTACGGACTTAATTGGATTGAGCCTTGGTATGGAAACTTACTAAGTGGATAACTTTCAAATTCAGAGAAACCCTGGAATAAAAAAGGGGCAATCCTGAGCCAAATCCGATTTTTTGAAATGAAAAAAAAGTTTATATAGACAGAATAAATAAAAAAGGATAGGTGCAGAGACTCAATGGAAGCTGTTCTAATAAATGGAGTTGACTGTCTTGCATTAGTAAAGTAAGGGAACCTTTCGTTAAAATTGCGGATTCTAAAGTATAGGATAACCCTATAAATACATATACGTACTGAAAGACTATCTCAAATAATTAATGTAATTATGAAAAATAAAATAAAAATATTGAATCGATTTTCAAGTTGAAGAAAAAATCGATTGATCAAATCATTCACTCCACAGTCTGATAAATAACTAATTAATCGGACGAGAATAAAGATAGAGTCCCATTCTACATGTTAATATTGACAACAAGGAAATTTATAGTAAGAGGAAAATCCGTCGACTTTAGAAATCGTGAGGGTTCAAGTCCCTCTATCCCCAAAAAAGGCCGTTCGACTCCATAATTTTTTATCTTATTTTTCCTTTTCGTTAACGGTTCAAAATTAATTATCCTTCTCATTCGGTTCTTTCATAAACTTTCTTTTCAGAAGTCTTCTGGTAGATCTGATCCACATGCAAATGAGCATCTTTGAGTAAAAAAGTAATCCCTGTTGAAAATTGGAATGATTAACAATCAAAATACAAATCATTACTTGGATTGAAACATACGAAGTCATCTTTTTATTTTACAGATTCCAGGTCCTAGATAAGACTTTAGAATACTTTTTCGTCTTTCTTTTTTAATTGACATAGACCCAAGCCGTTTAGTAAAATGAGGAAGACGGCGCATCGGAAATGGTCGGGATAGCTCAGCTGGTAGAGCAGAGGACTGAAAATCCTCGTGTCACCAGTTCAAATCTGGTTCCTGACACACGATTATGAGTATCTATTCGACAATTTAATTAAACTAATTGATATGGATTGGATCGACATACATATTCATTAATATAATAAAATATAATAATGTGGATCATACTACCTAATTTAGCTATTTAGATATTTTGGGATGGAGCCCCTTTAAATGAGTAAAGAGTATATGAAAGTATGTAAAAATATGTATTTGTATTTAAAGAAGAAAATTCAATTATGTTTCCTCTTCGTTTTTATTTATTAATAATATGTCTCTTTTAAGGGAGTTTTGAAGGGTGGGAATATCCAAGATCCATCTTAGATACAGTACAAATTGAATCCGATACTCTTTAATTTCTTTGTATTTTCTTTCATATTCTATTTTTTCTATTTATTTATTCCACCCTATGTGATTCTTTATATAGTTATAGGGTGACTTTATATAATATAGTTCATCAAAGGGATGTGCGCGGTACAAAGTTCATAATGCATAACTTGTTTAGTTCATCTTATTTGTTCGGCTCGTTCGAAATAAATATCGTCAAAAATGGAGAATCCGACGAATCTTTATTTGGATTGTCTTTTTTTTAGTCCACATATCTATGAATAAAATAATATGAATGAGTCAAAGAACGAATAAATATCCCTTGAATATCGGAAGCTGTAGTACTGAAAAGAAAATTAGTTTCTTATTTTGTTAATTTTATTCAATGAGCATCCTGTATTTCATAAAAATTCGGAGCAATATAATCCTTACGTAAGGGCCACCCTATCCAACTTTCCGGCATTAAAATACGTTTCAGACGTGGATGATTATCATAGGAGATTCCTATCATATCATAGGATTCTCTTTCTTGAAAATCCGCACTTTTCCAAACCCAGAAAACTGATGGAATTCTAGGATTCTTCCTGGGGGTAAATACTTTTATACATACTTCTTCTGGTTGATCTAGACCATACTCGATTCTCGTAAGATGATATACACTAGCTAACAGTCCGCCCGGTGCTACATCATAGGCACATTGGGAACGCAGATAGTTGTAACCATATACATATAAAATGACAGCAATGGAATGCCAATCTTCGGGCTTTATTTGTAAAGTCTCTATTCCTTGGTAATCAAAACCCAAAGATCTATGAACTAGCCCATGTTTGACCAGCCAAGTAGACAAGCGACCCTGCATTTTTTTCTCCCGCATTTTTAGTTGTATAAGTATTTTCCATTTACAGTGAAATTTCTGAAGATTGGCTTGTCCCTT